CATTTTCAATTTACTTTCGAGAATCTCAGGTCTTCTTCTTTCAAAAAATAAATGAAGTAGCATAGTGAGTACTTTCTTTTTTCAGTGTAGTGATACACCGGCCTGAGAGGAGAATAAGAAGTCCCATCAGACCGTACGTTTATGTATGTCACAAGACTGAAAGAGAGAAAGCCAAAACCTAAGGGTATCCCAAGCACAAGCAGGCTAGCCCTTTCTTTCTTTTTCATATAAGGGGAAGGAGTGAAAGTAAGCATTGGCACGGCAATAGCCTGAGTTTGAAAGGAAGTCGGACTAGCAGAAGTAGTAAGTAGAAATGTTCTACTGGGCGTAGGAAGCAAAAAGGCTATTAGGTAAAAATCCATCCTCTCCAGGCTTGCCCTATCCCAGACACAGCCCTATCTCGGCTATGAAGAGAATGGATTCTACTTTCTAGAATCAGAAAGGCATAAAGAAAGCATGGTTGGATTTGTCTCATATTACGTACTCTTTATTGGTTTATCGAGATGAAATGGAAAGCAGACGATATCTTCTTCGCTAGGCTAGTGCTGATCCAACAACTAGCTATTCAAAGTTGCGTAATTGGAAAATAAAAAGAAACTTGTCGAATTTTTGTAGGACTTCGTTCCTGATGTTGGCTCGGGGTATTGACATAAACTCCGAGACGGGCCTCCCTGCAAGCAGCCCAACATCCGGGTTGTTAAGCAAGAAAAACAAAGTGCGAGTAGAAAAACTCAACTAAATACGAGAAAAAGTGCAAAAAGTATGAAATCCCGGTAAAAAAGGCATAAATGGTCTTTACCCGACTCATTGACAATGCAAAAAAAAAAGTAGGAAACACCTATATGAGAAAGTCCTACCATCGAAACTTGGGTATCCTGACTACAATCGACCCATCTTCATATTTGAAATGCACAAGTCAACCGAGTACCATTTAATTCTTAGGTCCAACTGGCTCAACGGGAGCGCGCCAGCGTTTCAAACCAATATGGGTGAAGCAAAATCTCAGTGTACTTGAGATGTGGTCAAGAGTGGCATTGAACTTAAGAAAGCAAGATAAAGACATTACGCCGACTCCAATACTCGGTATACCAACGAGAATATCGTCTGCATAACGAGCAAAGTGGACAATCTTATCAAATTCCCCATTCTTTTGCTCGATCATGGCATCCAACTCAATATCGAGTGGATGTAGAAAAGAATTCATTTAGGACAGGAGAAACCCTACTGCCTTGGGGCAGACCAAACCTACTCTTTGAATAAGAATTTCCCTCCTTATCTAGAATAGGAGTCGTGCCGGATGCTACGAATGAGTTAAAGAAGCGCGGATTGCTGCACAAGTAAAAGAAGCGGAGGAATGGAGGGATCAAGGCAGTCAAGTAGTCAGACCTATGCCTTCGTTCATAGATTGATGAGTCCCTACCGTCCATCCTATAGTAGAGTAGGAATGAAAATAGTCAGAAGAGAGTCGGAACTAAGGAGTCAGGGGTAAAGCTCACTCACTCCGACCAATAAAGCAGAGCCAAGCAAAGGAAGAGTATACAAAGGGTGGCTCGCAACCGGAGAGATTGAATTCAATGCGCTTTGGAGACATTGTTAGAGATCCGGGTTTAATGGATATTTCGTTGCATGGGAGACGATTCACTTGGTCAAATGCACGTGAGAATCCTGTTCTGGCCAGACTGAACATATTTATCGTTTCCACTGAATGGAATGCTAAATTTACCAATACCAAACAGATAGCTCTGCCCAACACCTCTTCTGATCATTGCCCCCCAGATCGAGACCACTTTTCAGTCCTATCACTTCTTCAGGTTTGAGAACTTTGACCTCAGCATTCCAGACTTTCACACTCTGCTTTCTTCTTCTTTGAGTGCTGAAAGAAGCAGAAGATGGTCAATGACAGGTGGGTGGGTCATAGGAAGAGTTTTATTAGAGAAAGTAAGTACAGAACACAAAGACACAATTCCCAATCTTGTTGAAGATATGAATAACCGCATGGGTCGTTCTCTTTTCTTTTTTGTTTTCTAAATCCGTTTCAGTACGCTACAAAAGGGAAGCTATATAAACATGATCTCATGAGCGGGGATCGAACCCGCAGAATTCTCCCGCGGATGGTATGATCAAGCTCTGTCGTGAGGCGGAAGACGAAGGACATAGTGCAAGCACTGGTCCACGGATAGCTAGCAGTTGAGGAACTCTTTTTTAGGAAAGCAATCATTGAACGCGATAAATGCAATCAAGGCAAGGTAGGACAGTTAGAACAGTAGGCCAGCCAAGGTCTAACCAATTTAGTAGGGCTAGTGCTGCGCCGAGCGAACATTCAATCAATGAAAGAAATGGCGGTTGCAATTCCTATTAAGTTTACGACCTTGGGAGAGGAAGAGGTATTAGCCGAGCAAAGATAAAAGGAAGTCCGCTAGCAATATGCTTAACACAGGGCAGGGGATTCCACCAATTTCATGTAAACGAGTTCACCCCGACTCCAGAAAGATAGGTCTTACAGTGGACAGTGATGACAAAACAAGCAAGGATGTGGGGTTGTGGGAATCAAATACAATAGTAGGTAGGGAAGCTCGGGCGGGTTGATCCAAGGAAATCCGTAGGCGAAACGAATATGAGCGCTGCTACGGCCAATGAACGATTCTCGGGTGAAAGGAAACAGGAAGGTTTCGTCAGCTGCCCCTTATTCTTTTTCGAGAGGAATGAAATAGTCGACCATACGGGGAAGGGAAGTTGCCCAGAAGTAATAACAACCTTCAAGTAAGAAGGAAGGAAATCCACTAATAGATAGTAGGGCGGCTCATTTACCTTTGAAAGAAGAGGCTCTCGGAAGATAGGGTTAGCCGAGTTCGACATGGTTCTTCAACCGCTCCGCCCTCGAGAACGAAGATAGACATCCTTTGATTGCTTCTTCTTGAGCTTGGTCGCCAAGTGTCAATAGAAATAGGAAAACCGTCAAGGATTGCAGTTGGAAATCTAGTTATTTTTCCTTGCCAATAAAATCAACAAATTGTGAGTTGCCTTTGCCAAGGAGATGATCAAAGAAAAGAAGAAAACACCAGCCGGAGCGGATATGCGAACAGAGAAGGTCGCATGCAGACGAGTGAGAAGTAGGGCCTCCAGTTTAAGTAGCAGATATGGGTTCCTAATGCAGCATGATGGGAAGCTGCTCGGAGAAGTCCTGAATCGGTGACAATTCTCTGAGCTCGTATGCTGCCTGGAAGCAGTCCGCAGTCTCGAGCTGTGATCCTTCAGATTTCAGGACAAGTCCAAGATCCAGCCGGGCTCGATGGCTTGTAGGCTCTAAACGGAGGGCGTTGCGCAAGAAAGTTCTTGCGATTGATAACGAGTTCCGTTCCCTCCTAGATTTCGTAGAATTCCTGCCATAGAAACCATGCTTGGGACGTAATCTGGATTGATCGAAAGGGCGAATGAAAACGCCATCAGGGCTTCTTGGTGCTAGGATTGACCCTCCAACTGAAGACCTGCAAAGGTGCTGAATGCATTAGCAGTTTTAAACATCGAACGAACTTTAATAGTAAAAAACTAACAGAAGCAACCTCTTGGATATTCATTTAGATATCAATCCAGAAGCACCGGTATAGTAGTACTGTATTATTAAGTTTCAGGGACAACCCCATTTTCTTGATGTCCAGAGGACATGAAAACTGAAGCAAATGCAGCCAAAGCCAATCACAACACTTGGAAAAAAATTACAATAATTTATTTTTAGTTCCTTATTTGTTTGGTAAAAAGAAAGCATAACTGAATATATTAGCAGAATCAGGTCAGGTAGTTGCGAATATTTACCTCTGACCAACTCGGAATGGGATAAAAGAAATCGATGGATCTGGCTTTGTCAAGGCAGATGTTTGAGTCATGCCATGCCTCAAGCTTTGTGTATATTGACGTCAAATCTAACCATGCGTCCATCTCTAACTTATGTAGGGATTTAACCTGTCAAGGCCAAGTAGATAATGAGCGAAGAAGAACAATGATATTTTCATTGGAGTCTAATAAAGAAGAGAAGGGGTTGTACCTCACTACAAGTGGTTGATTTCCAGACTTCCTTCTTTGCTTGAATGGTCGCAAGCAAAACCCGAAAAGATTCCACTGCTGGCTTGAATTGTCCACGGGAAGAATCAAACAATTGCGTATAGTTTCTAAAAGAAAAAGAAGCTTATATCTCTATCTATGATATTACTAGGCATCCTCTTGTCAACAGTATGGTCTACTGCCAGGATGGAAAGAAAAAGTCCTATGCTTTGGTTACTTATAGAGTTTTTCTCAGAGGGCTGGTTGATCAAAGAAAATCCACACCGACCGCTTAAGCTACTTTGACTTTGGTTCGGCAATTAAGTCAAAACCCCTGAAGTACTATTACCCAGGCTTCTCTTCTTGAAGAGGAGTGCCCTCTCCAATCCAGCTCAAGGCAATCAGCAAATGGCATTAGCATGGAGTCAATCCAACGAGAAGGGAGGGGTCGGGTCTACTATAAGATAGAGAATACTACCTATCATACCTCGGCGGATCAAAACTCTTCTCTATGGGCCTTTTTATACATACCAGAATTAGGCTCTACTCATTCCAAAATATGCACACCGTTTCGCTACACTTGGCTGGCGCTCACATTCTTATTATTCTTTCATTCCAAACATTACGAAGCCATGAAGCTTCGCCCTTGACTCGTTCTAGCTAGCTCACTGATCTGAAACCAAAACGATATATTTCAGACAGGGCCCAAAGCACTTTCCTAATGAATAAGCGACTGTAGCGGGGCAATTACTCCTTTCTTCGCTCACTGGAACTGCTGAAAGATCGAAAAAAGGTATTTATACGATGCATTAAAAAAGAAGTAGTTATCGATAACTGATGAATGAATAACGTTGTCCAGAAGGATATGATCTGAGTTCGTCAATGGATCTCAAAACAAAGGCTTGTTTGGGGTAGGAGTTTTGCATATAGGTTCATCTTCCCCACTACCCCGCTGCTCACTTCATCCCTTTTCCTCAAAAAGATAATACTGGTCCGATCGCATCTCTTCTAGATGGAATTAAGAGGCATATGCATCCGGGCTCGCCTCCACTATCGTTCCGGTCAAGAAGAAGAATGGTCGGATACGCATATGTGTCGATTTTCGGGACCTAAACAAAGCATGCCCCAAGGGCCCTTTCTCTCCACAAGGAACTGATTCCTACAACGGTTACGGCTTCCTCTGATCGAGCTCCTCCAACGAACTACGAACGTACGCTTTCAAGGAATAGGAATAGAAGTCCTATCCGGTCTAGGTTCCTAATCTGATTCCTTCCTCGGCATCGGAACAATACTGTGCTCTACCCTCACACACCCAGGCCTAGGAGATAATGAGATGGAATTACTACAAAAGATACACCCTTTGGCAACCGCCCACGTCCCATCAACTGATTGGCCCCAGGCCTACCACTATACAACTAATACTTGCCTGCTTGTTTCTTTTCCTTGTGAGTGTGAGCAAGAAAGGGGATAGACACGGGTGAAGAAAGCAGACCTGGGGGTTTGACTGTTCTGTTGGAGTTCCAGAACATAATTGAGTGCCTGCCCCTTCTCACTTCTGGTTCATCAAGATAGGGTTCCAATCCAAGTTGATCTCCATTTCTTCCATTCGCAGTCCAGAAAACTACTGCTTTCAAGCCTACGTGCGCAGGAGCGCACTTCCGTTTTCTACTTCGGAGCCGGGTCGATAAAAGAACCAAATATCATAGATTGTTCATGTCGTGAAAAAGAACTTGTCAACGTGATAGATAGACTTCGTCTTACAGAAAAGATAAGAAAAAGCGAAGCGGGAAGGGTCACAAAGAGCTTATTTTGGGCTCTGTTCCCGAGGCATACTCAGATAGATAGAGAGGTGTCAGGCTAGCTTTCAAACAATGTCAGCAGAAAACATCTATATAAATTCTCACACGTCCCCATTTTCATGGTCTTTTTTCTTGCACCAGGCTTGCTTTGCTTACCTAAGAAACAAGTAAAAAATCGGATATGTTTTGCGTAAGGCACTTTCAAAAGCTTGATCCCACTCCCGGCTAAATAACCTTCTTTCTTTACTCTCGTTCACGTTTACGGTAGAGTCATTCTATCTCTATAAAGCAACTGCTTTACAACCTACTATGCCTAGAGCCTCATTTGAGTGTATGAAGCTGATTGGAAGGATGGGAGAGAACAAAGAATGGTACTAGGCTTTCTACCAACGGTGAACCATAAATAGCAGAGATCGAGCCAGGTTAAACAGATCAAGGGAAATCAGGGCAACTGGGAGAGGAAAGATCTGAAGGTTGAGGCTGATTGGTGTCGAAAAAGGTTATAATCCCACTTTTGGCTACTATTACTTCTCTAAATAAAGAACGTCGGGGCTTTCTGGTGATTTCTATATAATAAAACACTTTGAGAACTTGACATAGAGTCGGTGATCCTGCTTTCATTGCAACACAATTCGGAGGTCTGGAATGTAATTCAACCATTACTTTAGCTTCGTAAATAAGTTTACGTACGGTGAGCTGTCTGGGAATCCATACAAGATCGGAGTACCCACAAGACTTGCTAATTTACTGAGAGCGCTTCTCGTCTACATGCGCAGAGGCAAGTTGGGGGAGGGTGATCAAGAGGAAAATCGTCTCTAGCCGATCATTCTCCTGCCAGATTTACTTGGACCATTTAGTAGAACTATGCCCTAGAGTGACTATGCTGTGCGCTTTCGAGAAGATTCAAACCTATCTGTTTGATTTTCCGGTCTTGGTACTGTTAGTTTTTCAGGGAAGATCACTCTTGCTATACCTCTCGCTCACGAAACATTCCATAGGATGCGAGTAGCGGTACATTATAGGCTGCTTCAGTGTTTTGATAGAACTCAAGCGGTTGATATAGCTAAGGAAAACCATAAGAGTGAGGGATTGAATTTCCATGTAGGAGTATTGGCTTTGGCAAGCAAGTCAAGGACAAAAGAAGAGGATAGCCGCCGCCTTCCTTGTGACTTCTCTAATGCGAGCCAAATTCAGTAGACAACTGTGATCCTAGTGGCTAGTTAGCGAGGTTGGCTCATTTTTTGAAGTTCTTAGTAACATAATGGAATCTCTTTTTTGGTACTTTTTATGCGTATGCCTCCCTCCATTTATCTTAATAGCATTTAACCCTGAACAAGGAAATGCTGCTTTGATATACTACATACATATTGAGATGTACTTAATTGACAAAGATGAAATCCACTTTTTCCAATCGAAGTATCCCAGCTTCTTGCCACCTTTCCCACTAACCATGATGTTTTCAAATAGCAGAGCCGGGTCACTGCCTAGCCTATAATTAGAAGTAGGCTCCGTTCGTCGATTTATTCAAAATACTTATTTGGAATGGAATAGATAATGCTCCCAAAGGACTAGATCTGGTAAAGAGCCGTATCAAACTGCCCAAACAGACAGACCAGACCTTGCTTGCGTAAGCCGAGAGAAAGAATCAGCCGATCAGCAAACATTACTTATAGGAAGCTCGGACTGACTTAGTTCACCCCGCCATAACCTACTATTTAGACTTCTTCCTAAGCCAAGCCCTATCTCTTTTTTTTCTGTCTAACCCTTTCATCTCTCTTTTGACAAACCGGAATCCACTTTTGATGATCGTAGATAGAAACTTAAAGCAGATTGCGGAGTTACTCCACTTTCAACATCGCTAGAGGCTAGCATTCTCTAACATCTGATTCTTGCCATGTCCCTTATACAATACTAGTGCAAGAAATGACTTACCCATGCCATGTGCAATAAGTCCCTTCCTCACAGCTATCTCTATCAGGGCTTTATATGCAGCTAGAGTCAGAGCGGCAACGACTACGAGAGCAGTAAGAGCGGCGGGAACTTAGACAGCACCAGTCAAGTAATCAAGGAAGGCCTATTCCAATGCAGAAATGAACTCCTCATAATCTAGGTGACCTGCTTGCCGACCCACCGGCGTATTTCTTTTACGACGTCCCATCCCAAGCTGAAACTACAACTCATGCATAAGCAAATCCAGAAACTCCTACTTATATATATTCTGACCTACCCACTTGAGCCAGACCCAATCCAACATGCTTACTAGCTTCCTCATAAGAAGAAGACCCAGGTAATTCCCTGCGACTTTTCTCAAATTCATGCTTATCGCCCTAGTCTACTCCTACCTAAGGTTATTTTTTCACTGAATCAACTCCATCCGAAAACACAGGCGTATAGTTTGTTCTCTTTCCTACATACGGAAACTCCTTTGCCTACTTAGCTTTACTAAGAACTACTAACTTTTACTTAGTAAAAAGCTTTATGTTTAGTTGACCTATTATCGCAATCAATTGATTCTTGACTACTCTCCTTAGCAAGAACTAGTGACAAGCCCTACTTTCAATGCAATGCCCTACTTCGTTGCAATAACCTTTTTGTTTGTTATTTGACCTAAAAACAACTCTACGGCGGGCGATATATGATATGTGTTTTTGCTCTCTGTTGGGTCTTATTGCCTTGGATAAGCTACCTGAGGAGAATTCTTGTACAGAGGCGATGTTTACCTGTAACCCCACTCTGCCTATTATTTAGTCCGTCAAATAGCTCGTCTCGGTAACAGCTACTTTCTTTGTTTAGTTACTTATTTTCCCTTTCCTTTCAGAAATACCCAAAGCCTATTGAACATAACACCCATAGCAATGACTGATTGATTCCAGACTTGATTTAAGAGGTCGTACCCTACTCTTTTATTAATACCGAGTGATATAAGTGGTACCACCTGTTGACGAAGATTGAAGTGCAGTGGATTCCTCTTCTTTCCTATCACCTCATCCAATGTAAAGACTATCAGCTAGTCGGGAAAACCCATCTAAGAAGGAAAATCCGGATGAAAGGGCAAATGACTTTCTTGGTTAGCTGACTAAGGGCGGATGTGCCAGGCATAAAGAGTTAGGGATGGTTCAACAGTGCTAGCTTGAGGCCTAGGTAGGGAGAAGATTCTCGAACGTTGAAAACGGGGGTAGGTAGCGCAGTGCCAGAGTTGAGCTTGGAAGAACAGCTGATTCGAGAACAAGAATTCGTTCTGGTCCAGGGATATTGCTAGGACCAATAATAGGAATATCATTTCAATAGCGCTAGGAAGAAGCCCCGCGGGGCGTAGCAGTTGGTGGGGAGGTTGGTGTACCGCTAGCCCATATTCTGGCACCGATACAATGTCCTTTCGAGGAAGTGGTTCAATCAGAAATAAGGTGCGCGGATCAAAGCATTGAACGACAAAAAAGTGAAAGAAGCCCTCATTCCCTCTCTGGATCCTGGCTCGCCTTCACTCGGTCAAGGGGTAGCCCTTTACCTCGTTCCGGTGTGATGAACCCTTTCATTCCTAGAACTGGGTATCTCCAATTTAAGTAACCAGCTTGCCATCCTTCTCAACCCACAATTGGAATTCATCCCGATAATCCTTAGTTAGCTGCCCAGAAGGCGATCCAAACAATAGCTGTATCAGCTCATGGGGATGACCCAGAATCTCTTTCTCTGGTCTGTCGAACCAACCAGCTACCATGTAAACAACTATACCATGACTAGTTGACCCACCCAGTGAGTAACAACTATCCTAGCGAACCTAAAGCATTCAATTCAGGCTTACCTCTTGGTAAACTTTTACTTTAGTTTGATATTACGCATAACCTTCCATCCAGTGGCCTTCCACCAGATCTTTCTACATCCGTGGTTATTAGACAAGACAGGATTCTGTGCTTCTACTTTTAGGCTTGCGTTCATAGACTGAATTCCACTATCTTACTTCGCTTATGGTGTGAGTCTCGCTATCCTTGGGTAGGATCTTCTTACCGAGGGTATGACTACAAGAGCACTGCCAGCTGTATTCATGCTCTTCGAAGTAGCCCCTATCTTTCCTAGTCCGAGGCATATGACTTTATTACGAGAATCGCTATCAATCCTAGTCAGAGGGTTATCCTTTTTGCCACCAGCTCGTGGTCCATATCCTCCAGAGATTGACTACGAGCCATACCCAGCGGGATACATATTGCCCAAATTTAACCTAAAAGATGGACCAAAAGAGCATTTGGCGAGGTTCATCGCTCAGCGTGGGGATACTTCTGGAAACTCAAACTTGTTATTTAGGTTTAACCCTCGTCGCTTACCCACATAGCTTTCTCTTGGTATACCTACCTCTGTGCCTCCTAATTCCGTGAAGTCCTGGGAGCATATGTGCGATTTATTCAGGCGGATTCCGACCTTCTAAAGAAAGAAGTCAGTCACTACTGACGACTTGAGGAAATGCATCCAGGAACCGACAGAGAAAGCCCAGGAGTTCATTGCTCGATTCAGACTCTTGGCGATGCAATGTTCGGAGCCTATTCCCATTAAAAAAAAACAAGTCTCTATTTGCCTAAAAGGATTGCATTATGAATTTCGAATTCCTCTTGCTCCTGTCGGGATAACGACATTTGCGCAGTTAATAGAACGAGCTTCAGAATTTATGGATATTATTAAGGAGAAAGAGGTGAAAGCTATCTCATTCCCAAGAATGGCTCAAACTAAGTCGTGACAGACGTTTCAAAAAAGTTTGTACCACAGTAGATGAAGAATAAGGGCAAAGAACATAAAGAGCAAAAGAAGTACAATTTCTATCTCGTTCACACTGAAAAGTTGTTTGAAGTTCTTATGTCCTTTGGAGCTCTCGAGTTGCCTGACTCCGATTAAAAACCTTTTCCAGGTGCTGAAAACAATTCCTGCTACTGTCAGTGTCACAGGAGGATGGGTCACGGCACAGGCTATTGTGGAACACTGCTTGATATTATTCAAGATTAGATTGCTAATTAAGAATTAGACTAGTCCCCAGAAGGGTAAAAAAAAAAGATCCATTGCCGAATCTGAAAGAGTACAGTCCAGAGACGGGCAAAGCTGTCCAATTGAATGAAGCATAGTGCATCTTTCATTAAGTGAGATTCCAATTCCATCTGTTACGGCTAGGAAGCGGATGAGTGGCCGTATTCGACCACCTCTTTATCTTACGGCTAGTTCCTTTAGATTCGGGAAAGTTTTCCACGGGGAAGGGAGATAAATTGTTTGTTTATCTTCCCTTTTTTTTAACCATTCTTCTTCTCGATAGCCAGATAGCATAAGAATATTGTTACTAAGAAAGCAGCAAATCCCTTCTTTCTACGAAGAAGCTAAATAGACTTAAAAAAAAATTACCTTGCAACAGAAGTTTTTTTTAGTAGTCCACTTTGACTGATAGATCCCAGATCTTCAATTACCAGCCCCAAAAGTGCCACCCTATTTTGGTAAAATAAGATATGCGTAGCGCTTCATATGAACATGCCTCTATCAATTGAGAGGCTCTAACTGAGCTCTTGAATGCTCTTAGGCTACCGTAACGAGAAGAATGAATTCCGACGCGAGCATTCCATCTTACAGTAATCCCTTCCTTTTTCCCTATTGATTGATTATCCGATTTGAACCAACAATTCATCCTTATGGAAAAGAAGGGATGCTACTTTCCGTGTCGTGTCGTGATTACCCACCACTTGTCCTTGTACGCGGTAAAATATATAGTATGCTTTCTATGAAAGCTCGTAAGATCCGCTGACAAAACAGAAAACCAATTCACTCGCTCAGTCTCTTTGACTAAATGGTTAAAGCACTTAACCGGCTTACCTTTTTCAGCTGCATCGTACCGTGGGTCAAACTCTGTATGTAGATAGAGCCCCTATGCTCCTAATGTAGAGCTGGAACTACAACAGTTACCGTGGAATCCGCGATCACACATGAGTTACAGTTGTTTTTCCGGTGAAGCTAGTACTTTACTTGAGTATACCATACTTTTTGTGTTGGAAACACCATTGTCACACGGGTCTAATAAGAATATTGACTGGCAGGTGAGCTAAAAGCCAACACCTGAGTCAGTCAGTCTTCCACTTCAGTTGCTGGTTGGGTAGGTCAAACCGCGAGTACGAGATAACTCAGAGGCACTGTAATACCTATCGATGTTGGTTGTCAGTCTTCGGCATTGATTTTCCTTGAGCGGAGGAAATGGTGCTTTGTCGATCCGATTTCTCACTTCTTCTCTTACGAGATTTCTAGTTTCATGAAAAGAGCGCTCTTTCTATCAACGCAGGGCTCAGACCTTTTTACAGCAGTTGAATGGGTTTAGCTTAGAATTGAATCATGCCCTAAAGAAAGAAAGTGAATTCAAATCTACGTGAATCACGAAAGAAGAAGTCGGAAGCAGTTCATCGCCTGTGGGAGCTTGCTGATAGTAAGGAAGCCATAATCTTTCTATCGGATTGCCTATTTGTCTATCTGTCTGGTGAAGAGAGAATGTAAGATACTCTCAATAGGGCAAGCACCCAATACCTCGTAGAGTCCAAAGCTCCTGCTCAAAGAGTTCAGGAAGACCAACCATCTACACTTGATTAGCTACTGTGCACTTCACCAGAACATGGTCTATGTCCTCCACTACCCCTTCACAAACATAAAAAAAACACTGAGACAATGGGAGCAAATTCCTTGAGACAAGAAGTTCGTTCTCTGCACGGAAGTCTATTCCAATAAATAAGCTTTCCACCAAAAAAACGGAATGCAGGGAATGACCTTAAGCTTCCATACGCAAGAGAAATTCAGACCACCTTCCTCATTAAATGGCTGGCAGACCTCCCTGTATACTTCCTTCATCCTAATCGTCAGAGTGAACAGAAGACCCCCATGTCAAAGTATCAGAACAGATGCTTCTAGGAATTGGTACAGCTTAAATTTCTCGCACCACCTCATCATCAGGGAGAAAAGAAGCTAATAAACTAAGATGCCAATCCCTGAGATAGTGGGAGAGAGACAAACCTTCCAACTGCTCTGACATGTTCATAGGAATAGGCCTTCTATTCAATGCAGTCCCACCGAGCCCAGGGTCTTATAACAATCGCACCGAATTACCATCTCCAATCTGCCACTGGAAGTTCTCTTTAATAGAATGACTGGCTTTACATATCTCCTTATTAATAGGAAATGAATGGGCAGCAACATAGAACCCATCCCAAGAACTCTCAAACCAGTATTTACCCCAGAGAACACGGCTCCACAACGTATTTGGTAGCGGATCCACTTTTCCTTATCTGTTAACGAGACTATACCTTTCCTCTGCCTATGAGCTAGCTAAAGATCCATCGTTATCCTTTCCAGCAATGGAGGCGGAATCAATGGTCATGTTAGGTTTCAGTTGAAAGAGGAGATGCTACTAAACTAAGGAAAAGTAAATCAAAGACGAAGTGTGAATATCTTTTCTTAAGCTTTGTCATGAGAAGGTGGTGTGCTTTTACCTATTGAAAAGAAGAAAGTGTTCTTGAGTCGTTGAAGCTGTTTATACAGGTTTTGGCTTGCGTCGCCTTTTCCCTTGCGCTTGATAACTCTTCTTACAAGGAGTCCTAAATTGGGGGAGGGGCGAATGGAAGTACTTCACACTGAACAGCCCAGCCGCCTCTACCTAGAGCAAAGAAGCTTTGCCAGTCTTATCACCGGATTCACCATAATCAGCTTTAAGGTCCTGACTCTCAAATTGATCTTTTTACATGCTGCTTAAGACATCTTTCGAGAGTGAACCATAAGTTTTTTTTCCTTACTTTAGTGTATTATGATCTCTTTAGAGTTAGTACTCCGCCGTTCTAAGATATTCTTTTACGAGATTCCTTTTGTTGGAAAGAGGAGAGATAGTTTTTTCTGAAATTGTTGATGAGCGATGACATTGTTGAATTATGTCACCACATTGTTGTTAGTATATATAGATAGGAAAAAGAACCTAACTAACCGGGTGCAAGAGTAGGTTACAACAAAGGGTTTGATCGCTTATCAATTTGGAGTAAAAAGTCTTCCCGCCTCTTCTGTGAGTTACGGACAGTAAGAGTAGTCACAGTCACTCGAAGCTGGCAAAGAAGCTAGCTTTTCGGCAAGCACACTATTGACGCAAGTATGTTGAATTGAAAAAATAAGATGATAGGAAGGAAGCTATCTTCTTTTTCCGCTACTCTATTCTTTCTATATAGTAAAGAAGGTCAAGTATGACTGCTCTTCCTTTCTCGAATCAAAGGTTCTTTGACTCCTTCCGAACAAGGATTGTGACACCCTCGCTTTGTGCTCAAAATTAGACTTCTGCTTAGCGCCCTCCCCTTTTTCTTCCTTTCCCTATCCAACCCGAGCTCTATCGGTCATGGCTTTCTCCTCTCTTCAATTCTTTCTGCCCAAACTAATCCGCACTAGCCCCAAACCCTAGCCCTGTTGTCTGGATTCCCGATCTCTCTCCTACAAGAAAAACCTATCCCACTAACGACTCTCTTTGTCTCATACCTTGCTAATACCCACATGAGAAGGGGTTTCCCCTCGCTTTCAGCCTCCCATTATAAGCTAGATGACTCTACTGTGACATGTTATGACGATCTTGAAGCCCCCAACCATAGATAGATGCTTTGATCATCCAGGTTTTGCCAATCCACGAACTGCATCGTATAATAACCGTGGATATCAGGCGTAGGTTGACCTTGAGTGGTTCACTGAAGGGTAGGGCTATATCTTCCCTTTCCATGCCTTTGATTCATCCCGGATTGTGTTGATGTGCACATGAACAAAAGTGCACATTCCTATCCCCTTTGACGAAGCAAATAAATCAGATGACTTTTCCGAAGCAAAGAAGATGACGGCTCCTACAAGGCACGGCACCAATGGAACAGCGGAACGGGTATCTTTTAGCAAAGCAAAGGGAAAGGAGGTATCATACCAAGGGGTTGAAGAAAGGGTTTAACCAGCGGATTCGCATATCTTTTTCCAATGGCTTCCCGCATCCCTAGTTTTTTTACTCCTGGTTTCGGGTAACGGATATGGGTTCGGCCCCCTTCCCTTGGCAAGCATAAGAACCATTCGTATACGTTAGGAGCAGAAGTTGACGTGGGTATACTCTTCATTTCATCCTTTTCATTGAATCCCCTATCCTATTATCCAGCAACGCCCAAGCTGTCGATGATCACCTAGCTCTTGTTCGAAGCAATTGAAGTATACTCTACATCAACATGAGATTGAAAAGGTGAGAGCGTAGCGAGCGCTAGAGCTATTCCTACGATTCCTAGTATCCGTTCATCGATAGACTGTCCTCGGGCAAGGGAAATATACTCACACTATTACTCAACCCATAATACCCTTTCCAAGGGCTCAAAACGGGTCTTTGCTACAATCCAATCCATTTTCAAACAAAAGAAAAGAGCAAGTTCCCACAGGCGAAGAGCTGCTTCCGAGAAATATTTCTCTTCTTTTTTTTACCCCCTTTACGCCCTTCGGGGCTGCTAACAACGAGCTAATACACAGGAACGGCACGGCTCCTACACCGCTTAACTCCAATAACAGAACCCGGTCCCACATCCCTTGCATTTGATAATGAAACAATCAGAATTTGTTGAATTGAAATATGTTCAATCTCATTTCTTTTACGTGGTTTTGGCAACTATCAATTATCTCTTTCCTCGGCTTCCTACGCGGATATAGCCGTAAACGGTATCTAGTAGGCAACGCAACCTGGGAACTACATTAGCTTAGGGGATCGGGTAGCGAGCGCTCTCCTCGGCAAAGCACATGATTGAGATTGGAATTATTGTATTGTGAATAAAGGCATGAAAGGAATTCAATAGTAGTTAGGTATTACTAAAGATGAAAATCTAATTCAAGTGGTAGAGCAAGTATATAATGATGATAAAGTCCAGAGGAAAGGAAGATTGTTTCACGCCTGCATAGACAAGTAAGTCTACCACGAACCCCTGTCTCTGCCAAGTAGAAAGCTAGTAAGCAAGTACTGAACAGAAATCGATTTGCTTAACACATGCCTACGTTACAAACATTAAGGGAAGGGTAAGGTTGATTCATTTTCATTTGCCAAAGTTATCTGCTTGTAAATTCATTGTGTAAAATAACTCGTAAATTCATTGTGCCAGAATTGATCACTGATCAGGTGTGATCAGTCTCATCCGTCTAAGAGACTGATCCGGTGCGATGAGTCTATTCCGTGTAATATTTTGGAATTCCTCTTCCAACTCGTCCCGGAATGGGCGTTATGGCAAAGAACAAGAAGAAAAAGAAAGAAGAAATTTGTCCAATAGTAACAAATGGTGCCTCCACAGGTTGACATCCGATCCAACCTAGTAGTAAGCAATCCGCCAAAAGCAACCAAAATATTCCTTGGTGAATCGGTCGAAAACTTGAACTACGCACATACATTTCTTTAAAAAAAGGTAAAGCCAAGAGAGATATAAAAACTGGTGCTATTGCGGCTACACCTCCCGCTTTGTCAGGTATACTGCGAAGAATGGCATGGATCGGTAGGAAATACCATTCCGGCACAATATGAGGCGGGGTGGGCATCGGATTAGCAGGTATATAATTGTCGGGATGCCCCAAAACATTTGGAGCAAAAAAAATCCAAATGGAAAAAAAGATAGCAGAAGCTACCCAACCTACAAGATCCTTTACATAAAAATAAGGGTAAGAAGCAATTTTATCCATCTCAGAATGTACACCCAATGGATTATTTGATCCATATTGATGCAATGCAGCCAGATGAAGAAGACTGGCGCCTGCTAAAATAAAGGGGAGTAAATGATGGAGACTAAAAAAACGATTTAAGGTGGCATTGTCCACGGAGAAACCACCCCAAAGCCAAGTCACTATGGTATCTCCTACTACTGGTATGGCGCTAGCTAAGCTTGTAATTACTGTTGCTCCCCAAAAGCTCATCTGACCCCAAGGTGGTACGTATCCTATAAAAGCTGTCACAATCATTAATAGGAATATGACAACTCCGAGACACCAAACAAATTCCCTAGGACTGCTATAACTCGCATAATATAGACCACGAAAAATATGAAGGTGAACCACAATGAGAAACATACTTGCCCCATTAGCATGCATATAACGGAGCAACCAGCCCCCTTCAACATCTCTCATAATGTGTTCTACGCTGTTGAAAGCTAGATCCACATGAGGTGTGTAATGCATAGCTAAAAAAACGCCAGTCACTATCTGAATGACTAAACAAATACCAGCTAACGAACCGAACCCCCACCAATAACTAAGATTGCTCGGGGTTGGATAATCTATTAAATGCTGGTTAAGTGTGGAGTATATAGGTTGTTTAAGAAGAGAGAATCGTTGGTTCCTTATAGTCATTTCTCTTTTCTATCGTGACAACTCCTCTTCCCCCTTATTTACCCCCTTGCCTTGATGGAAATTGGCTTCGCAGCGCCCTGAATAAGAAAAAAGCTGCATGAGAAGATTCATCCCATTTTGGTTTGGCGAGAGGGAGGCAGCAAATCACCTGGGCTACGGATTTGTTGGTTAGTTGATTCTCGAAATCAGGTCATTCGGAAAAAAAAAACTGCCGCTTTCTCTGCCGGTTTCTTAAGGCTTCAAACGAACGACTAGTCATGTTGATGATGAAATAAAAGTATATTTTTTACCTTTCATGAAGAAGCCTGCGTGCAAACTACCTAGCCCAGAACGTCGATTTCCATCTCAACAAAGAAAGAACTCAAAATAAATGAAAGCAAGATTGCTTGTTGTCCTATTACTCTTTTTGTCAGCCTTGTGGAGCTTTGGAAAGGAGAGAATTTGAATAAAGTAACTCTCCTCTTATTGGACGAGAGAGAGTCAATATGATATTGGGCGTGGGTTTTTCCAACGAAACGAAGAAGTTTTTGATTGGTCTTTTTCATGCGGAACCCTCTCCGTATTAGTAAGCGGGCCCTCCTTTACGCGATCGTTACTGTCCATCTTTTGAAGCTCTGCTCCCGAAAAGAGAAAGGAGACTGAACACATTTCTATACCCGAAATAGGGACGATCAATTCAATTTAAGTATACGCATACCTTTTCCCACGATTCAGGAATAGCCATAGAGGACTACGTTTTATAGACGTACGAATCCTACGATACGCGCAAAAGCTATGAAACCATTAAGAAGGGCACAGCAGCCCCATTTGATTCGGCCGGCTCCTTCTTTTACCTTGAAAAACAGATAGGAACGGCAAATCCTTGTTGAAGAAGAGAGGTGAGCAAGAGTGAAGAGTAGAGCGCGCATGGGAAGTGCGGTCGCTATGAACGAAGTGGGATTAGATATGGATCTTCGAAATAAGAGTCTTTCTACTTTCTATAAGTGAATTATTGATCAAGAGAATGGAAAGAACCCCATGTATATGTGAAACTATGCTCTTAGAACACCTTCTTCCATGCTATTGAAGCAGGCGAACAGGCGAGTGAGTGAAGAGAGAAGCCATGCCTCTTTCGAGGTGAGGCAAGCGATGAACGAGTAGATGCTGCCCTTAGACCTATTCTCTCTTTCGGTAGCAGACACCGTGATGGGCTAGGCTAGGAAACCTTATTCGATACGATAGGACAGGTAAACAAAGCAAGGCCTGGGTCGAGAGCCAATTTCATATTCTCCGGTTCCATTCCTGATCGAACTCCCTTCCTGTCATCGTATCTTGTGTAAGAATCGCTTTCAGGCTTCTTATCGCTTTCTCATCAGTGGCTGTTTTGTCTCCCGTCCCTACCGATAGTAACTGATCAACTTACTGTTGGAGTTCTTAAGCATATCTTTTTCCATTATTAGTTCTATCTTCCGAGTGGACTAAGGCATCAATCTGAACTATAAGCCCTATCGCTTGGGAATAAATGCTTCCCTAGCAGCTTGCCGGAGAAAAACGAAGCCTTATAAATTGTAAATGAATCCCTAAAAGCGGATAAAGGCTTAAACCTATTCATCTATCCTATCCCTCGCTTGACTCTTCTCGGAAAAGGTTCTCGTTCCCATGAATCTTGATCTGCCTCCTGGCATTGATAGCGATTGATCGAATTCCTACTCTGGTTTGAGAAGCTTTTCAGTTTTCCTTATCTCTCGTGCCTTTGAACTGTCCTGACTGAAAAGAATTCAAAATACGTATATTTGGTACTAAATAAACCGCCTTCGCTGGCTAATCCCTATGTCTTGGTACTCTACCCTCCCATTCATAAGAGAGTGGTAGTTGTCACCGGAAGCAGGTGTGAGTTGAGTAAGTCTTGTCAACAACGCTTCGCACAACTAAATACTAACACACTGTTTACTTCTGTACTTCTCCACCGCCAAAACACAATGACTTATGCAATTCATACAGGCACGAGCGAAAAACGAGCTGAACGAGTGATCAGGTGCTTCGACCTCTCTTTCTACGGTTGGTTTCTGACATCGATCGAGATTCAACATTCAGTAGGTTTGCTTTGACGAGTTAAAGGTGGAAGCTTCGAAGCATCAGTGAAGAGAGTGACCCGGAGCCCATCCTTCCTGTACGCATTTCTTCCTTATTTTGAAAAGCAGCACGGGGACTTCATCTGCCCATGATTGATTCCCTCACGAGGGCTATGATTTATATAAAAAAAAAGGATTTCTATAATCCTGACGTCTACACAGAAAGGAAAGGGGTGAACTCCTTCCATCTTGGGTTTAGTTGCCCTGCCTGCTTTGTCTCAACGAAAGCTTTTTTGTATGGAAAAGGAAAGGCTCTTAGCCACCGGTAACCGGCTCAATGATCCCCTTTGGGCAGCTATTTCTCTGCTGCAAATGAAGAAGAATCTGGAATCGCTTGACCAATCGACAAGTTCTCTTCTTTATCTACGACCAAAGTAAAGTGAGGATCCAATCTGGAAAAAGGGCTACGAGAATAAAAGTTGACAATGCGGGCCGGGAATTATACTACTATCCATATTCACCGGGAACTACAACTGGCAGGCTTTATCTTATGGAATTTTCGGAGGATAGGATCCATTTTTCCGACATTTAGACGATAAAGTAACTGCTTTTATCACTATTCTCAGAATGAGGGATTGGGATTGACCGGGACCTATTCTCTGGGAACTTCCGCCTCCTTAGCCAATCCACCTTATTCAGGATAGTTCGGTATGAATGGTATTCTTTTTAGTCTTAATCCTAATACTTCTATCATTGTATTAAATACCCTAGTACTGTTAGGAGAATGCCCAATAGCCCTTGAGCATGGAAGGAATGATACGAAAATAGCGAATTTGCTTATTAGGAGTAGAAGCACTTTTCGATAGTAAGATAGATATAGATCTAAAGGGCTTAGCAGTTCTTACAATACCAGTAGTAATAGATAGGATACCTTACGGAGATACCTTGAAAAAAAAGACTAGTTAGAGTTTCTCAAAAAAGCTTAGGAAAGCAGGTTTAGGAAAGGCAGTTTCACCAGTGTCTAAGTAATAAAAGTAAAGTTAGTCATCTAAGGAAAGCCTTGGGTGAAAGAAAAACCCTTTTCTCTGCGCATATTCCCTTTCTAGAGTATTATACTGTAAATAACTATCCTTTAGTTTCCTAAATCCCTTTTGCCGCCTCAAGTAAAGTCTAATATCAGAAGTAGTAGATGCTACTGAAAGAGGTATGTCATAATCATAAGTAGTTACTTCTTCCATTTTTACTGTAATAGAGTTCAAGTAGTTGATAGCGCCAGTCTAAGTAGTTATCTCTGTTCTCTTTCGGAGATGTAGTAAACTATGCGTAAGCTGTATTTGACTATGGATAAGGAATAGTTCTTGCCTATCTATCCGGAGTATTTGCCTATTCCTAAGTAGTTATTCACTATCCATAACCTTTATTAGTATCTGACCTCTTGGGCAAGCCAGAATCAGTAATTCTTAAAAGCTAGTATCTTTACCTCTTTCTTTCCTCCGTCTAAGGCCAGTCATTTTCCTTCTCTGCGGTTGCTTATGGTGAGTGCTAATTCCTTCCAATTGCAGTCCTTCGGGGTTATTATCCTGGTATATGAAAGATAAGATCAATTCCTTAGGAGACAGGTATCGATGCTTGCCAGCAGGAGAAAGATCACTAGGTTCAGTCTCAGATCTGATCAATAGGGTTCCCTAGGTACATTCCGTTTGCTGGAAATCCAGCAGGGATAGTAGCTCCCTTTTCGAGGGCAAAAAAACTTGTTAGGCTATCCGAGATCAACTACTTGTCCAGCTTTTTGGAGTGAAAATAAGGAGTGCCCGGCCATCTAAAGTGCCAGTCTAAGTTCCCCTCCAGGCTGCAGGGTAAAGGGCAGACACAGGTTCAGAGCGAGGGGAAAGGATCAAGGGTGCGTAGTATGCTTCTTACCCGCCTTGTCTGCTAGGTCTAGGATTGGTTTTGTTAACTAGAGATCTTTTCCTGGGCGTTTACACCTATTCCATTTTGAAGCTAAGCTCGTTTTCGAGTACTAAGCATAGCATATATATTACTTGCTACTTGCCAATATGTAGATAAGTGAGTGTAAAAAGTAAATGTCCGACCGTGGCTATTGAATCGTCGAGGTTGTGTTAGTGAGCTGCTCTTTGAGTCTACCTTTTGCCCAAGGATGTAGTTGTCTATGCATAAAGATGATACTCATAGTGTAGTAAAAGTCTTGAAGGAAGGATATAGTGCCAAAAGGCATGGTCCTTATAGTGGATAGTACGAGTCAGGGGAAGACCATTCCCAGTAAAGATACTTTTTCAATCCAGTTTTGAAGCTCTTTTATTTCCAAGGGCAATGAGGAAGGATTCTCCCCAAGACAGGACTCTTTGTTTACATTCCAAGGTGGGAATGGGTGAGAGGTAGTCTATCTCTGGCTGGGATGAGAGTCTAAAGTAGTATTCTTCTTCAGTGGAAGGCTCTGGGAATCCCTCTTTTAGTTGGCAAGGTCAATCTAGCAGATGATAGGTTTAGAGAGAGCTGGCTTTAGGGGTTATAGGGCAAAAAAAAGCTATATCAGCTGTTAGCAAGCAATCGTCAGGGTCTGACGGGGATGTATAAAGGTTCGTGAGATTATAGGCAGTAAAGCGAGTATCAATCTTGACCTTTCCGGTATCTGTATCTGGCTCAATGGAAGCACTAAAAAAGTCGTCTCTTGTTCTTTATTAATTGAAAGCAATAGAGGGTTAGCCAGTTTACTTTCTTGGGACTCCAAACGAGCCAGTTGCTGTCCTAATAGAAGTTAATGTCGATCCAGCCGAGCCAGTGCCATCATTAGAAATTTCATTTTTGTTTAAGCCAGTTCAAGTTAGGGCAAGGAGGAAAGGAAGAGAGTAATGCAAGGATGTCAAGAATGAGGCGCTAGAACATTGGATCCAGTTGGAATTGTAGTTCTCTTTGCTGTTGTGCCAATCGATCTCGAAAACGATTCTTGCGACGGAGATCAGCTGAACTCACACATTCCACCTCATGCTCTGCTGATGTAACTGGCTCCTTCAACTCCATTCGAATCATAAAAAATAAGGTCGCACGCATCTTCGGAAAACAAATTATCACGAGCTAGTGGTTCCGCTCTAATAAAGTTTTTGATAACACAGCAGGCAAGTGCAATGTACTTCAGCTTCCACTAGAAATAGGGCATGTCCCTGAGAATAGGAAAACGGGACACCAAAACATCTCTCGATAACATTTCTCAATGATGAGTGCAAGTAATTAAACCGCTCTTGTGGTCGGGACACCGCCTTCTTCTCTATAATCACGCAAGTGGTACCGCTCCCCACGGTAAGGAGAAAGAAAGCCTGGGATAAAGGTAGAGCGTTTGTCCACAAGATAGTATTTTCTGTGTGACGATAGTGGCCATTTTCCGGTTCAGTGATTGTCTCCAGAAAGATTATAGATTCATTTGCCCTCCCAACCAAGCATGACATATGTGAAACTCATGTTCAAATCAAAAGCACTGAAACTCTTCTGTGTTGGCTCGTTTTCCACGATAACGTATTTGGTTTGCTGTTTGAACTCTGGCAGAAATGTGTGTCCCGTCTCCAACGCTATTCTAGAAATGAAAAAAGCTATAATAATAGATGAATTAGAAAACTCAACTGTTCTTTGTGATTCGGTACCGCTTGAACTAACTGTCCCAATTCTTGGTAGGTACTTATTAGGGGAAGGACAAGCACCGAATGAACAACGATCTCCCGGTCCCACTTGATTCAAGTGGAATTTATGGAACCCTGGGGACTTGACTCTTTTAAGAGAAACTAATTCGAAGTGAAATATCTATAATATGCTTTACACTCCATTTTCACACAGGTATGCCTCCCTACCTTTCTGTAGATTGATGGACTAATAAGACTCTAAATCCTTGTTTTTAGCATCCCTTTATTTTGGAACCTTTCTTAGGAACTTCAAACGGAACAAGGCTAGGATCCTAATCTCTATTCCTTCCTCCTTTGCGTCAGATAACTCCAATAAAGTATGACTGAAGTAGATATAAAACGTGTCGAAGAGCTATAGACTCTTTTCTTTTTAGAGCTTATCATTGTCATTGATTGACCAGCATGACTTATGGATTGAATTTGATACTGTGCTATTTGAATAGCGAGATTCTTGAAAGGCGGAGGAGAAAACCATTTCCATTAATATATGACATTGAATTCATATCTGTGAAAATGATAAGCATGGGATTGAGCAGGATAGAGTTGGCCTTGCTAGAAGCCTACTTTCTTTAGAGAAAAGAGCTTATAACTCGCTTTTACTACCTCATGCGTATAATCTAATCTATCGCGAGCCTACTCAAACAGAGGGAAATCGACATTTCTTTAATAGAAAGAAGCTTATCCTGATGTGGAGTCTAGTGCTGAAAATAAACAGAAAGGTACCATGGCCTATTCGTAGCTTGATAGAATGAGAAGAAGGCATTTCCTACACTACACCATGGCATTCTATGGATAGAGCTGCTTAAGTTTTAGTGGGAACGAACCTACGTGCTTAGATCAAATACGAATGATTCGAGATTTCCAAATCCATTGAGATAAAGGGGAAGATCAAAAGAAGCGTCTCTTGCCAAAGAATTCTATACCCAAAAAACTGAGTGAGGAGCAAAAGCACGAGGTAGTAGTCGTGGCCGAAGTACACTTGGTTGATCAGCAGGCGGGGCGCATTGGTAAGGTCATGCAGATTGTGATGCCAGCTAGCAAGGATATGCCACCCGATACAGACTCATAGATGGGCCTCGAGGAGCTTACTTACCCATTTCCAAGTGGTGAAAGAAATGGAATTCAGATGATAGGCTTCGTCGCCCTAGCTTTGATTATTATGTTAGATCTCGGGGTAGCCCCAGAAAGCCTAGTGGATTATAATCGTAGAAGGAAAGATTTATGAATCTATTAGTTCGGCAGCAAGCAGGGGAATGGGACGCATTAGGCTGATCGATGGCCTACAGATCCTATATTCGTTTCCCAAAGGCCTGAGAAAGGTGTTGTAGCCTCGGTTGACATCGCACCTAAAAAGAGAAGGCATTCCATCTTGTAACTACTTATTCTAGAGTACAATTCCCGAGGAAAGGAAATAGAGCTGATACCGGGATAAGCTATCGATACTGAAACTGAATGTACCCAATACTTTTCTCTTATCCTAGTTCCGACAAGTCAATAGCACCAATCAGCAAAGCAACATATCTGTTTTGTTTATCTTTTTCGAGCTCGCCCTTCGGGAACGCCACTCTTCCTATAGCAGAAAAAGCAATATCTGAAATCTTTAAGCAACTAAAAAAGACGTCTAGTAAAAGATATGTGTTGTGCCAGGGATGGTCAATAACAAGATGAACCCAATGCCCAATCTTCCCAATAGTATTCCTTAACTCATGAATTGATACACTTGTTCATGGCATCCATTCTCTTTCTATTTCAACAAAAATGCAACTGTACTCATCGGAGTAAAAAAAGCAGTGGTCAGTAGTGTTTGTTAAGCTTGTGCGCGTTGTTATTTTATGATTATGTGAGGCTATAGGCTGCATGCGCTTGTTATTTGTTGTTTATGTGAGAGGCGATTGAATAACTCGTGTTTTATGTTGTCAGCCATGTGATAAGGCTATGAAATTATCTCTTTTCTTTCTTTATTTTCATCGATAAGCAAATAAGAGCTTTTAGGCGCTAGGTTTTCAAATTCCTTCAATGGGAATGAGTGGTCTTTGCTCCTCTTTGGTGGGAGGGATGGGATGTAGGTTCTTGAAAAATCTCAGTGGTTGTTTCCACCAGAGCCTGGCGGTGTCATTAGTGTAGAACAAGAAAGATCTAAAAGGTCACACTTGCACAACATAAGAGTCAGCTCATTAAAAAGGCTACCTTGCTCATCAGGTAGGCAGGCTCATCTGTCCTTTTTGCAACTTTCGAGCTCCCTTCAACTCGACTTGCTTTTCTCCTCTGCTGAATTCTTTAATGCAAATGCATTCATGTCTAAATGCAAAGGCCCGAGACTCTTCATCCAATAAACCCTAACACAACATCATGGATTCCCAATTTAATAACTCTCATGTCAAATTCACATTGGGGCACTTAGCCTCGCTGTATACCCTCCGCCCATTAGCCACTGTTACCACCAAGGGACTGGTCTGAATTTTAGTGAGGAACTTTTGGGATTTTTGCTACTGAGGAATCAATGAAGCTCAAGTTGCATCCAGAATCCAGAAGGACAGTGAAAGGATAATCATTTATTTTGCCCACCAATTTCAAAGCAAAGCTCGCACCCCATAAAGTAAAAAGCACCACATCATCCTCAGCTTGTTTTTGTACTGGGCAAAAGGGAAATCTTACTCAATAAGGAACTGAGGCGGCAGTTTCATTCGCACCTCCCTTCTGTTGCTATTGATCATTAACTTAGGTTTTCCCAAGCTTTCCTTTCCTTTTTTCCAAGAAGTGCACGAGCTTTGCATTTCTAGATAAAGCTAAATCATCTCATCTCCGTAGAATCCCTATAGTCGATACCCTTGCTTTTGATCTATCTTCTTTCGCTTCAACTCGCTACTTTCTTAGTTACTAGTAACTAGAATCGTTCAAACAGTCAGTAAGCAATTCCCTTCTCAGGTAGGAAAGTAGGTTGCTTTGTCAAGGCTTAGTAGGATAGGTAATAGGAAAGGAGGTAGGTTAGGAAATAGGTTTCCCTGGTAGGAAAGAAAGCATGACTATGGGCTAATAAGAAGTAAAAGCACAAGACCACATAGAGAGAAAGTGAAGTGAAGATTTCTCGGAACGGAACAGAAGGGTTGAACCTGATCTTTTCTTTTTATAGGTAGAGGGAGAGCCTAATGCGCCAGTCCACGATTCCAAGAGTAAGACTAGTCCCCTATGCTATGGTATTTTCTCTTTGGCTGAATCCCCATTCCTTTCTCCTGTCTCTTGTACTTAACATCCGCCTATAAATTCTGATTGGTAGGTCAATTCTCTTGTTTCCACCGACCGAGCCGGGCCGAATGCCCAGTCAAAGATTTCTCGATTAAACAAAAATCAACAGATTGATTTGCTACGATTCCTGGATCCCATTAGTCAGTAGCCCTAGCTAGCTAAGCGAGTAGTGAGTAAGTAATGTGGCGAAGGAAGCTTCACTGAAAGCGCTGCAGAGTAGAAGAGTTTTTTCGAAGAAGCAGCCCGCAGCCCACTCTTTTTGATCATAGTTGACGAATAGAGTTTCCGTCCCAGCCCAATCTCCTTTCTTTTGACCAAGAGTTTTTCAAAGCCAAAGCTTGGATAGCTAGAATATCATCTCAATGGCTTAACCCCTCTGCTCAAATCGTGAAAGCTCCTTCTTGTCAGAAGGTCAGGTAGTGTCTTCAAGGGTAGGCTCATGGTCTATGGCTGGCCTGTCCCGAATATGGGGACTTTGATTCATGGTACAGTGCTTTGCTGACCTGACTAGCTATGTGCCAGTGCATCTGGTAAATGCCTAACTGTTGGTACTTTTTCTTTAAGGGAGGGCTCCGGTTTTTCACCTTGAAATCTGATATCATCTTTGCGGAGGAAATCGAAAGAAGAAAGGAAAGAATCAACCACTCCCCCCTCGGTTTAACCATCTCTCAAGCAATGCCTGAATCAACACATACTTCCTTTCTGGCTTTCATACCATCATCCCTTGTGCTGCTCGCCTCAAGCGCCGGCTGGGCTAGCATTTTCAGTCTTATTCAGACCCAGAGTGAAATTCCCCTGGCAAATGGACCATGATCTGCTCTTTTCTCAGCTCGGGGAAAAGAAGAAAGAATGGCACTGAAGTGGACATTCGAGAGAGATGGACAATAGATACAGATGCAAGTCAGGGATGAGATGGCTGAAATGAAGGTATGTGAGTGAGGCTGTTCATGTCACCAAGGCAGTGAAGGAGGAAAGAAGCGAGCACCATAACCCCTTGTTATTCTTCTGCCGCTCGGGGATCCACTATCACAGGTTAACCATTTGAGAATCAATAATATTATTTTTTATGCACCCGGCACATAGTAAGGTTTTCAACGGCAACCCCTAGACCGGGAATGTCCACCCGGCCTTTGAACTAGGAAGACGAATCCTCATTCCTGCAACTATACCTTCCTCGAGCAAACCAATACGAATTTGAATCCCCTATCCCTTGCGCCATTTCAATTAAAGCTTTGGGAAGGACTAGTACGCTATGTTGGTTTACTCCCTCCGGGGGTGCTTTTACGCGTATAAAACATGTATCATGAGCTAGAGCGAATATCTTCCTACGACTAACGCTTGAGCGATTCCTCTACTACCGAAGCGAGGGAGGGAAGAGCGAGTACTATCTTTCGGATTTTCTAGTTGTATACCACCAACTCGTATATGTAGTGGTTTCTCTCGCCGCCACCCTCTTCATTTCCTGCTGATAGCATTGGGAACAAAGCCAAGCTCAGAGAATAGCTTAAAACCAGCCCAACCTCTTCATGGTCACACCCCCTTTTCCGACGCTTTATTGTTATAGACCGCTCACTACCCCTTTCCTTCTCTATGTAAGACTTAATAAGGAAATACAAAGAATGGAAGAAAGGTCCAAAGCAATTGTTTGTCTTGCATTGCAGCAATCAAACCAAAATAAAGTATGAAAGTTGAAACACTTCTTTTCTTGGTAGCCTAGCTCCCAAAGCTGTTTCAGTCCCTGCCCATAAGGCAGACCTTGAACCAAGGTTATACATAGATCCTTTGATCTCCACGGCAATCTCTGACTATACCACCGGCAGCAGCTCTAGAGGCACAGGGCGAAGAGTAAGCATCTAACTTAAGTTTGACAACTTGGAAAGATGGCCCAGCCAATGTTAATGATTCTTTTATCCGGGATAACTTGCTGGGAATTCACTAGAGCTCCTGAAGCCACTTGATCCTTATAGAGGTCTATCATTTGGCTAAAAAGATCCCTGCGTGCATTGTCTTCATTACCCAAATATAAAGCATTCCTGTACCGGCAGTGAAGTTCGTGCTAAATGACCGAACGAAGGGTAAGAAAGGGATGCTCCGTGTAGCTAACCCCAAGTCTGGTAACCTTTGAAAATAGGTTTCTGACGTCACTGCCTTTCATGCCACAACACATCGGTGAAACCGGAGAGAGCTGAAGAGAAGGGGAACCCCAGAGGCATTGACCATTTGGTACTGATTTCTCGAAAGGGAAAAAACATACTGAACAATTCGATTGGCAGGACCAAGGGATAGATCGATTGCAATATCAGTATCATACAAATAGAAATAGACATGAGTACATGAATAAGGAAACGCAAAAGACACAGAGTAGGGCTAGTCAGAAGCGTCAATGCAGACGCCAATGGGTAATCAGATCCATTCCACTCCACTTCTTCAGATAGCAGTCGATCCTGGATCGTCCTCGCTTCCAAACTCCGTAAATGAATGAAACTCCTTCCCCGGTCCATTGCTCGGGTGTGATACAAATACTTCTTTGAAGTTGTAGGATGCGGGTCATCGATCTTCCTATCGGTCCAGAGGCGCCAGCTTGGGAAAGAAAAAGTAAGATTTGTTTGTCATATCACGATCGGAACTCACATGTAACTCTACTTCTTGAGTAGGGGGAAAAGGACACCTATCACGCGGTCATGCCTTGAACGCAGTAAAGAAATTAATAAGCTTCGAATAATAGCTACGCGAGTCTCCAATAGCGTCTTAAGCGTTGGTTTTCTTTGCTGGCATCGTAATGGATTGGTGGTTCGTTTCCTCTATTTTTAATAGGGTACGGCATACTTGCCTGAATCCTGAATCGCATAGTTGTATTTTAGCTCGCCTCCTGTGATCTAAAACTACTGATACCTTTAGCAGAAAGAAAAAAGATAAAATAGCATTTAGCTTGGGAAAGGCTCTTTTTTTAGGTATCTTTTCGTACTAGTTCTATCCAGCTATGAGCGAAAGTAGTCACTTTCTTCAATCGCCGAGTTGCCTTAATCTTCTCTCTCGGTTACTCAGTGGAGTGATCTCTCTCTTAAATTCCCATAAGGATAAGGAAAAGTAGACGGTTCGAAACCCGTGCTTAAATCCTACTCAAGGCCCACTACGGGCTGCGAGCAATTAACAAGTAGAGACAAGGATGAGGAGAAATGACGCATATACGGCCGGCCTGGGTCACACATGATGTTGGTAGTTCAAGTGAATTGTCGTAGTGTAAGGAAGATTGATTGGTTTTCAGATTGCTACTTGGCTGGCATAAGAAAGAAGGCGCCCCGGCAGGAATTCTGTAAGCTTGACTTGCGCGCAGGCTACCACCAGATACGAATGGAAGCTCGCTACTAGTTTCGGGTCTAGGTGCTGTCCAGTGAAACGTTTCCTTATTGCTCAGTCAACCGGGAAAGTGGGTGGAAAAACCCTTCGGGCAAGATAAGAGTTGATTCTCAATTTCTCACCCCGGGATTTTTTCGGAAGAAAATAAAGTGAATTCAATTATAAGGGGTGTCCCTTCCTTCAACTGTTCTGATTTCTCTACGAGTTTTGATCGAGAAGAAGTCTTCACAGGGCTTCCACTACTGTATTCTTAAAGCGGTACTTCGGCCGGAAAGAAAGCGGTTCTGGTCCGGTCGACTCCCGTGCATGCTCCTCTGGGTCAGCACGAAAAGCAGTTGTTGCCTTGTCCGGATAAGTGGGAAGGTGCAGACTTCCTTTGTACAGCTCTGTTAAAGAGCTTTCTCAGGGGGATACGATTATTCATCCCACAACCCAGCCCTATTAGGAAGCGATAGAAGTGGAAAGATAGCTGGTTTCAGATCGGCATCCCATCTCTGAACTTTTGCTTCCCCCTTACTTGGAATGATAAGTAGGTCCATCCGTAAATCCAGGGGCATCGAATTCTTTATCCGTTGGCCGCTAGTTTTGAACCAAAAGAACCGAAAGGCACTGAAAGTTGTTTCGTCAGATCCACCTTCCGAACTTGAAACCGCTAAATCGGATTTTTAAAAAGGCACTGGCGTCCCCGAAGGGTCTAGTTGATAAGAAGTAATCAAAATGGTTCGCTTGTGGATATCGGACCCATGGAGCTCATAAGAAAAGAGTATGCTTTGAAAAAGCTCTTTTTGGGCTAGATAAAATAGAAACTGCATACTTTGAATGAGAAGTTGGCTATTCTCGAGGCAGCCCCGCACTTAAAGTAGTTTGTGTTTGTTCTACGGAATTCAATAAAGCATGAGTTCGGAGTTCCTAAGTTCGTAGAACCTAGTGGAATGAATCAAGCGAGAGTAACCTAGACCTGTTGATCAAACTAGAGCTAGTATTTCAAATCAAATCAAATCGTATCGTATAGAAAGTGAAGTTCAGTTCCATGTCGGTATCTTCCTGAATTCAAGAAAGTAGGACATTATTAGGTAAGCACTAGAGTAGAGGCACGCACCCCGAACTGTTTGGAAAGCAATTCAACGAAGCAAGCTGGTTGTTTATGACCCTAGTATGTTCTTTAGAAAAAAAGGAAGTGGGGCGCTCGCCGGACATCAATGATTTCAAAAGGGACATGCGAGGCACTACTTCCCTTCTTGTTTATAACCTGCTCCTTATCCGATTGAAGGACAACCCTAGTATTCCTACTTCAGGGACAACCCTTGTTAACCGAGTTCAGGGCAAACCCTAGCATTGTTTGACGGCAAAGGAAACTCTAAATTAGTTGATTTAATTGAAGGAAGTGAGCGGCTACCATTCGAGGAGCCAGCTTCTCCAACTTCTGCCTTTCCGAGGCATATACCTAACCAGCTTGTTCGCATCAGTCACTCCTGCTCGAACCTTTGCCATTTCGATTGATCATCTTTCTTCCGCCTAGTTCACAGGCGGGTTTCGATAACCACCTACTAATCTGGGGTCGCCTCCACCAGCGAGTTCTAGTTCATTGCTTCCTTCTCTTGTCGGGCAACAAATTAATTGGAATTCCGAATGAGCATTAGGAACCCATACTAAAAGATCCGTTTTTCGTGTAGAAATTGCATCATCTTTTGTTGTTTTCAGCCTTTACCGCTTGCAAGGGTAGTAGGAAGCATGTGATTTTGTGAATGTATATTGGTTCGGTTTTGCTCGTGTTGCATCGTTGAGTTCGCTGGACATCCTTAACAATTTTGTTCGCTCTTGGAAATAGCAAAATTATGTGCATCTCATGTGTTTGTACAGCAATTGGAGGTACAACTACAAAGTGCATGACCAGAGAGCTGGGAGAAATGCTTGATCCCCGAATCATGCTGAAAGTGCAAGTTCTCAGTGGACTCGCGTCTGGAACATGCAAAGCGCCAAATAGTATGTTAGTGATTCATCAAGATCCTGGTCCATTTCTGAAGAAATCTAATTTGATCCCCTCCAATCTGATCTGACAAAACCGATCAAGATCCACGAAAAACATATTCTACTCAGCAAATTAGTCATGACTCCAGCTTCTTCTCAAACTTCTACCACGAGTTCATCTGCTACTCTACAATCAAATGCTGTTGTGGAGTTCAATCACACAGTATCCTTCAAATTATCTCAAGATAACTTCTTGCCCTGGAAATCACAAGTCTTACCTTGACTTCTCGGTCATGAACTGATGGGGTACCTTGATGGATCAGTTCCACAACCTCCTCCTACGATCTCCATTGTCGATTCGAACAATTCCACACAGATTGTTCCGAATCCAGCTTATTCAACGTGGATCCGACAAGATCTGCTCCTCTTAGGCTGGTTGTTTTCAACAATGCAACCAGAGATAGTTGCTCAGGCTGTTCACTGTCGTACCCCCTCTCAGCTGTGGGCTTCGTTGCAGCAAACATTTGCATCAAATAAATTCGATAGCTCGTATAATAGAGTTGCATTTCCTCTCTTTTTCTACGTACACTTTTGATTCCTCAGTAGGTAGGGACAACGTTCGAGATCTCATCCGACCGTCTATTTATCACTGATTGGGAGATTGGATTGGAATCCGAGGAGAACTGATTGGATGTCATGGAACGAATGGGGCACTACGTTGGTTACCCACTGCTAGCCTAGCGGAGATTTCTCTATTTGTTGAAAGTGGAAAGGAGTCATATTTGAATCGGAAAGTTGGGCTCGTTCACTCACACCTTTCTTTGATTATCGATGACTTGGCTTCTTGCTCAAGTAAGCACCCGGCATACCAATTCATTATCCTTGGGGCTCGCTCCTTCCTATCTACGTTATTCTTTCTTTGTTACTCTCGTAATGACGTTCCGAAAGAAATCAAGGTTACCAGGTCACAGCTCTGATTCTTCTTCCCTTATAGAACCTTCCCGAAAGAAATCAGTAGCTGGGGTGGGTCCGCCCCTACAACTCATCAAATCTGCCTTCTTTTCTGTTCTGCGCTGTACATATTCTCAAGTTATGAGAAAGAATGGATTTTAATGAAATTTGGAATTCAAAAAATAAACGAATGAAGAATATTTTTACCTCTTATCTGATAAGCAATCAAAGCATTTGAACTGCTCAATGAACAATAAATAAAGAGCTAAGGTAAAAAAGTATATGTGTTACTAATAGTATAGTAAACCAATTTTTTTTTTTAGTTTGCTTTCAGCTGAACATGATGAACATGTTCTAACTAAAAATGAGGTGAGGCTTGATTAGGTGGCTTTGCAAGAACTAGGGAGGAACACAAGTTATGTACTTTAGGCTAAACATATTAATTTAGAAGATCAACTTTTCCAATTGGACATAAACAAAAGCAACCAATAATATATATATAAACTTCCATAATATTTTCTCTATGGTGAAGTAATTTCATCGATAACCACTAAACAATTAAGTAGCGATGTATGCAAAGCTAGACAACGAACATTTCATAATACACTCGTTCTGCATATCTTTAGGATAAAAGAAAAAACAGCGAATAAAAAAGTTTTCCTAAAAAAAAAGATCAAGAAATCTATTTTGTATGGTTCTTATTTCGTTGAAAACGTTTCCATGAGACTTTCTTTCATTGAAGAAGTCCATGACTTGTTCTAGGTGATATGAGGTTGAACAGGCTTTAGAAAAAATGCAAAGAAGGGTACATAAGGGTGGAATAAAAAACAAAAAAATGACCCCTTCTTTCTTCCTGAGCATTACCGATAAATATTCTTTCTTTATACGTTAGGTTGGGTTTCAGATGTATATCATTTATTATATGAAACCAAAAAGAAGAAATGACAAGAAAGTTGTATATAGATGGAGGATAAAATTACGATGTGGAAAACAAGACAGGGGTTTTTTTTGTACCACTGTACAACAATTTGGAAAAGGGATGTAGCGCAGCTTGGTAGCGCGTTTGTTTTGGGTACAAAATGTCACGGGTTCAAATCCTGTCATCCCTACCTATTACTTTTCCTATGGGCAGTAACGAGGGATCAATTGAGATCGATTCAAATTGGACAAAATTCAGAGTTTCATTTTTCTATATGCATGCGAAAATCATCCTTTTCTTTACTGCTTTATCTCCTGTCGTAAGAAAGCGCTCTTAGTTCAGTTCGGTAGAACGTGGGTCTCCAAAACCCAATGTCGTAGGTTCAAATCCTACAGAGCGTGATTCTGTTCTTGTTATGTAAAATAAAAAAAAAGAACTTAACAAAGTGGAATGTCCGACTACTGTTCTTAACCCAAATAAAAGAAAAGAACAGAAATACTCGACCAGGAGAGGAGACCACTGACCAATCTCCGTCCATTTTCCCTTGCCTTTCCTTTACGGGTATGCCTGTTTTAGGGGACCTTATAGTAATAATAGTCTAATAGACCAACTAGAGGAGAGGAATCCTTCATGAATCGCCTTGCCTTGCTTAAAGAGGTTTATGACGCCCGTGGAACTCTTGTTTTGAGGAAGCAATGAACATTGTCTTTTTCCATTCTCAATAAATGAGGAAGGAGGGGTGAGGTCCTCACTTGCGAGTGAGGCAAGGCTTTCTTTTATAATACATCCTACCCGATTTTGGTTGACGATTGCGTTCTATTCCAATTATTCACTTGTTTTTCTTGTTACTGTGGCGAGACCAGATGAGAGAGAGAACTATTTTCCATTTCCAGACAGACCCCGAGCCGAGAATAATTCTTTATTTTTTTGTTGGTTCCTTCTTTCTTATTTAGAATAAGTGAGTCTCTTCCATTCGGTTCATTAGCTTTAGGAAAAATAGAAGCAGCGGAAATGCTCGCTTCTAATTCTAAAAGGCTTAAAGGCTCTGATCAAGGCAATGAACATTTTTCACTTGGAAACTAATAAGAAAGGAATTCAAATCATAGTTCAATACAGACTTTTTATCCTTTAATAAGGGTTAAACTTTCCTTCCAATACTTGTGCGCTTTACCCATCTCTACTGAACAAACCCACTACACATCGCTGGCAAAACCTACATCGAGTGGCAGGGTATGTGTGTAGGCCTTTTCAAATTCGAAACAACATGTCGATAAATAGCTATAGAATAGAAGGGGCCATAAACAGGGGAGTCTTGACCATTTCGTGGGTGATCTTTCAAACTCTTGTTTTTCTAGCGAAAGAACGCCCTTCTGAGCGATGATCTCCTACAAGCGAGTATAGTAAGGTTGACTTCAATTGAGACAGAAATGTCACTGGTCAGCTCCTTAGCGTGACAATTAACATCACTTTCTTATTACCTAAGAGATTAGATAAGGGAAGAAGGCAGGCCAAAGCTTATAGATTCGGAGATCGTACTTCTAACGCTTTGTCTGAGTCAGTCCTACGACCCCTTCCGGCTGAGACACGAATCCTAGCCTATCTGAGTCGCAGAATGAAGGGCTCTTCAGAAGGCGCCACCCAAGTCTCCTTTGAGACTTCGGAGTCAGGAATGATTTTTCCAAGGAAGGCGGATTTTCTTCGTTCCGCAGCACGAGCAGGGAGAAGATCGATGTGCCATCTTTCTAACCACGTTCATTTGTTGTATGATCAGTAGGGAAGGGAGCCTTTGATAAAGGTACCCCAACCAAGAAATCTACTGTCTCAGAGCGACAGTCAAGCTCGTATCGCGGAACTAGACTAGAACATTTCTTTGATTGATAGGTCAGATAGGAAGCAGGCAAGCAAACCAAGTTATAGGTTTGGAAGTTAGAACTAGGAAAGGTTGTCCTGTGACTACCTTTGAAGTCTTTGGGTAGGACATCAGGCTAAGGTCTTATGATGAGCCACGCGCATATGAGGTTTACTGCAGCCCTAAAGCTCTGTCCCCTATCCTACCACTAGATCCCCTATGCCGGAACATGAACAGAGAAAGCTGTGAGTGTAGTCTTAGGAACGAACCCGGGGTTGCTCTCGCAAAAAGATTGTACTAAAGAAAGCTAGAAAGCCCAATTCCAAGCAAGCAACCTTCTGGTCCACGGGTCGGTGAACGAATGGGTTTTGGGAAATAGAGAACATGGACTCGATTGAACAAAGGTGGCACCGGAATGAATAGCCCACTTGTTTCGGGCAAGAATGAATGGGACTGATCGACTCGACGAGCGACCTCCACTCTTCGACTCGAGCTTTCGCTTCTGCTTTTCTCTTTTGTTTTTTTATTAGCTTTTTAGGGAAAGAAGAGGAAATACAACTATGTCTACGAGTGCCGCGAATGAACCTTCGGTTCTTCCCAAGAACAAGGAGACACGAACTAAATAACTCGTATCAGGCTACGGGAATAGTGAACGGGAAGAAGGAACTAGTGAGGCTTTCGTTGGTCAAACAATATGCCCTCCTCACTTGAGGAGAGTGAAGGTCATGACTTATTGAAGCAGAACGTCAATTGGCCAAGAGAAGGGGAACTCCTTTCGTCGGTAACTATTGAATTGCCTATCTAACAGTGGAGCGAAACGGAACGTTGAACGGGAAGGGAAACTCGTGTCGTCGGTTATCCAATTTCCCTCCTTTCTGTTTCGACAAACAAAACGTTTAGGTATCGGTAATAGGATTCCCACTATGATTTGAAGAAAAAGATAGATTCTATTCTATAATAATCTACAAATAATATATAGAATCAGGCTCCGTAATCAAGTGCTCGCTGTGAGAAGAAGATCTACAGGCATGTACCCATTTCTCCCTGCAAAATAAGTTTGAACCCGAGTGAGTATGGACCATACGCTCATCTTTCTTCTCAATCTACACCTCGTTCCGCGAGAGACCTATCCTCGTTTCGAAATAAAGGACCATAGTGAGGATCGATCCCGGATAAGTGAGTCAGTGTAGGGACAGAGGCTGATGATTCTAAAGGTGATTTAAAACTACAAGATGACTTTATTTGAAAACGGAATCCAAATATCAACAAAAAGATGAATGGAAAGTCGATATGAATTGAAAAGAAATGACAATGCTTCGATTTCGATCTTGACTTCTTTCTTGGATGCCTGAAGTTTGTGTTCGCATTTCATCAAAGGAAAAGTGGGCTGTACCTACATGAAGAAAAGAGTTGCTCGTGTAAAAGCAATATCTTCTATTTGACTTATCTAGCCGTGTCTTGTCTTGCACATACTCGGCTCGGTGAATGGTTCATCTTCGATTGGCATGGTCCTTTGGATGTAAGAGATCTCGTTTGCTGGCCGGGCCCTTCCATGAGTTTAGATCTCTATGTATGAATCTCTTATGAAATCCCATACTTTTTATCATTTCAGAACGATCAGCATACTGTGTGACTTCTGCGTGACAGTTCTTGCATTTCGTTTGTTGCTTTGCATGAACATTTAGATATTGGAAAGCGAACTCCCTTAATTAGGAATTTCATAGATAGAGAAGGACGGGAAAAAAGAGAGAGACTGACTAACTACCCGGATCAATGCTGATTGACGACTGAATAAATAGCCGGAAGCAACAACTGCACGAGAGAGAAAGAGCGGATCCAACTAAGGATAAGGAAATGCAGTACAGTACCTGTTCTGTCGGAGCTAATCATGCAAAGCTAGCGTAGCGCCAGCCGTCGAAGTGAATGAATTCGAAAGAACGAAGAAATAAGGAAATGAGACGACTCTTTCTTGAACAATTTCATAAGCAGATCTTCCCCTCCACACCAATCACGAGTTTTTTTTTATTCCTCTCGTATATCGTCGTCACGCCCTTAATGATAGGTTTTGAAAAAGATTTTTCATGTCATTCCCATTTAGGTTCGATTCGGATCTCTCTGTTGTTTCCCTTTCCTCCCGAACCTTTTCCTCGAAATGATAAAGAATCTGGTACACTCGAATTGTATTATTTAAGTGCTTATTGCTTGCCAAAAATCCTACTTCTACAATTGGTAGGTCACCGGGTTATTCAAATAAGTCGTGTTTTCTGTGCTTTTCCCATGTTACAACTTCCGTACCAATTCGATCGATCCGGAATGGATCGGTTAAACATTCTATTAGGGAGCCCGGTCTTGACTCTTCTGTGTGGTATTCATTCTCGTTCGGCTCTTGGAGTCACATCCAGCAGTGGTTGGAACAGCTCGCAAAATCCAACCACTTCACCTACTTTATTGCCCCCAACCGTTTCCCGTACCTCTATAGAAACAGAAGGGTTTCATGTTCTTTCATCGATTGGGTATTCCTCTCCTTTTGTATCTCTTTATCCAATTTCGGTCTCGATTAGTTCACAAGATTGAATGGCCAAGTCATGGAAAAGCCGTTATTCGATTGTTTTAAAAGAATGTGTTGAGCCGGGCCCGGGTATGTAAGTTCAGCGATGTACAAACAAGGATTTATTTTACTTCCGCACCTAGGTTGGGGGGTTCTATTTTTTAAGAATAAGGAAGAGGAATAGAATCTCATTCATGTGTTCATGCTAACAGAAGAGCGGATCCAATACACATACATAAGGCATCGCTTGTTCTTAACAGCGATGGCTATTCATTTAAGTCTTCGGGTAGCACCACCAGATCTTCAACAAGGTGGAAATTCTCGTATAGTATAATAGTAGTAGACGGCAGTAGATCCTACAACGGTACTTCCGTGGAGATACGATCCTACAACGACTATTTCCTTGCAAAGCAATTCAAACAGTACCGGTACTCCTAAGCCATGAAACCAATGCTAAGGGAAAGACTTCTGCTCGCTGGATCAAAGAAAAAGGTAATATCCTCGGGAAAGGCTAAATTCGAAGACTGGCTTTCGATTCGTATCCTCTGAGCAAGGCCTATTCCGGGGAAACAACTAAACCCTGGGCTGTTTATGATGTGAGGTTGTGGGCTGATTCCTATTCCACAAAATGGTACGGTTGTTGTATTCCGATTAGCGGTGCCCAGGAAAGAACGGGTACTTAACGGCTGCTATAAACCATTATTTCATTCTGTGTTACCTTCATTCAATATCTTATATTAGGTATAGAATCGATCATAGTTCCCCCACGACCAAGAGAAGTGGCTTATCTATTGAATAATGGATCTCGTAAATCAAATAGGTTATGACAAGAGAGGGTTCCTACACTCGTTCTAATGGAACGTGGGGATCAAAGCAAGAGTCAAAGTCACAGATCAGGATGGACATAGTACCAATTCTGTTAAGCCACAACCAACTATCTTATCAACCCAAAGCTGCAAGAAGAGAAGTTAAGTTGTTGACCAGGTTCAAATAGCCCAGTTTCAAATAGTGCCGTATTGAATGCGCAAAGTGCTGCTCAGCCTAGCCTAATAGAGGAGAGGATGGATCCGACCTCTAGCTCTTTACTTTTACTGCCTGTGCAGCTAAGGAAAGACAACTACACTTCCAAGTCCTAAGAGAATACTAGTATACGATCTGTTATATAAATAGGTAAATGTTCCTTTCCATTATGAATCGCGATTGTATGGCCAACCATTGCGGGTAGAATGCTAGATGCCCGGGACCACGTTACTATTATTTCTTTCTCCTCCTTCATATTGACCTTTTCGATTTTTGCCAATAAATGACGAGCTACAAAAGGATTTGTTTTTTTTCGTGTCACAGCTGATTACTCCTTTTTTTCATTTTAAAGAGTGGCATCCTATGTCCACTATCTCGATCGAGGTATGGAGGTCAGAATAAATAGAATAATAATGAATGGAAAAAAGGGAAAATCCTTTAGCTGGATAAGGGGCGGATGTAGCCAAGTGGATCAAGGCAGTGGATTGTGAATCCACCATGCGCGGGTTCAATTCCCGTCGTTCGCCCATCGCATTATTGCAAATTCAAAAAATGCAATTTTCCATATTCCTAGTTACGTATTTACTTACGGCGACGAAGAATAAAACTATCACTATATTTTTTCCTTTTCCTAGTTCTTCTTCCAAGCGCAGGATAACCCCAAGGGGGTGGTCCACAGGGTTCATAACTACCCCTCTTACTACGGGGCGTTTACCTAGCCAACACTTAGATCCGGCTCTACCCAAACTTTTTTGGTTCACCCCAACATTACCCACTTGTCCGACTGTTGCTAAGCAGTTTTGGGATACCAAACGGACCTCCCCAGATGGTAATCTTAAAGTGGCCAATTTACCCTCTTTTGCAATCAGTTTCGCTACAGCACCTGCTGCTCTAGCTAATTGCCCACCCCTTCCACGTGTGATTTCTATGTTATGTATGGCCGTGCCTAAGGGCATATCGGTTGAAGTAGATTCTTCTTTTTTATCAAAAAACCCCTTCCCAAACTGTACAAGCTTCTTCCAAAGCATACGGCTTTCTAGATGTATATGACGATCTCTAGACAGATGGATCTTATATGAATCGTATGATGAAGTACCACATGAGTGGATATATAGAAAAGGAATCCAAATCCGCCGAATCGCTCATGTTATGATCTTCTACATCCTAGGTCTCCGCGTTCCGTCATCTGGCTTATGTTCTT